GTAGTTCAACACATTCTTGTACGTAGAACGGATTGTGGTACTATCCGGGGTATTTCCGTGAGTCCTCGAAATGGGATGACGGAAAAGATTTTTGTCCAAACACTAATTGGTCGTGTATTAGCAGACGATATATATATTGGTCTACGATGCATTGCCACTCGAAATAAAGATATTGGAATTGGACTTGTTAATCGATTCATAACCTTTCGAGCACACCCAATATATATTAGAACCCCTTTTACTTGCAGGAGTACATCTTGGATCTGTCAATTATGTTATGGCCGTAGTCCTACTCACGGTGACCTGGTCGAGTTGGGAGAAGCCGTAGGCATTATTGCGGGTCAATCAATTGGGGAACCGGGGACTCAACTAACATTAAGAACTTTTCATACCGGCGGAGTATTCACAGGTGGTACTGCCGAACATGTACGAGCTCCCTCTAATGGAAAAATAAAATTTGATGAGGATTTGGTTCATCCCACACGTACCCGTCATGGGCATCCTGCTTTTCTATGTTTTATAGACTTGTATGTAACTATTGAGAGTCGAGATATTCTACATAATGTGAAAATTCCAACAAAAAGTTTGATTTTAGTTCAAAATGATCAATATGTAGAATCAGAACAAGTGATTGCCGAGATTCGTGCCGGAACGTCCACTTTTCATTTTAAAGAGAGGGTTAGAAAACATATTTATTCTGAGTCAGAAGGAGAAATGCACTGGAGTACTGATGGCTATCATGCGCCCGAATATCCATATAGTAATGTTCATCTATTACCAAAAACAAGTCATTTATGGATATTAGCAGGAGGTCTATGCAGATCCAATATAGTGTCTTTTTCACTTCACAAGGATCAAGATAAAATGAATGCTAATTCTTTTTCTCTCGAAGAAAGATATATCTTTGATCTCTCACTGACTAATGATCAAGTAAGACATAAATTGTTGGAGACTTTTGGTAAAAAAGATAGGGAAATTCTTGACTATTCAAAACCTTATCGAATCATATCCAAGGGTCATTGGAATCTCATAGAGCCTTCTACTTCTATTCGTCAAGAAAATTCCTTGGCGAAAAAGCGAAGAAATAGATTTTTGATTCCCTTACAATACGATAAAGAACAAGAAAAGAAACTAATACCCTGTTTTGGTATTTCGATTAAAATACCTATAAATGGTATTTTACGTAGAAATAGTATTCTTGCTTATTTTGATGATCCGCGATACAGAAGAAGCAGTTCGGGAATTACTAAATATGGGATTGTCGAAGTAGATTCAATCGTAAAAAAAGAGGATTTGATTGAGTATCGAGGAGCAAAAGAATTTAGTTCGAAATACCAAATGCAAATGAAAGTAGATCGATTTTTTTTCATTCCCGAGGAAGTGCATATCTTACCCGGATCTTCGCCCATACCATGGTCCGGAAACAATAGTATCGTTGGAGTAGATACACGACTTGCTTTAAATATAAATATAAGAAGTCGAGTAGGTGGATTAGTCCGAGTGAAAAAAAAAAAAAAAAAAAAAAGTATGGAACTGAAAATCTTTTCTGGAGATATTCATTTTTCTGGAGAGGTGGATAAAATATCTAGGCACAGTGGCATTTTGATACCACCAGGAATGGAAAAAAAAGATTCTAAAGGATCAAAAAAATTGAAAAATTGGATCTATGTCCAACGGATTACACCTACCAAAAAAAAGTATTTTGTTTTGGTTCGGCCCGTAGTCACATATGAAATAGCTGATGGGATAAATTTAGCAACACTTTTCTCTCAGGATCTCTTGCAGGAAAAGGATAATGTCCAACTTCGAATTGTCAATTATATACTTTATGGAAATGGCAAGTCAATTCGAGGAATTTCTCACACAAGTATTCAATTAGTTCGGGCTTGCTTAGTATTGACTTGGGACCAAGAAAAAAAGAGTTCTATAGAAGAAGAGGTTCATGCTTCTTTTGTTGAAATAAGGGCAAATGATCTGCTTCGTGATTTCATCCGAATTGAGTTAGTAAAGTCCACTATTTCGTATACCGTAAAAAGGTATGATATGGCAGGTTCAGGATTTATTTCCAATAATGGATTAGATCGTACCGATATCAATCCTTTTGATTCCAAGGTGAAGATTCAATCATTTCCCCAACATCAGGGAACTCTTGGTACGTTGTTGAATCGAAATAAGGAATGCCAATCTTTCCTAATTTTGTCATCATCCAATTGTTCTCGAATTGGCCCCTTAAATACTTCGAGATATAATAATGCGACAAAAGAATCGGATCCCATGACTCCAATTAGGTATTTGTTGGGTCCTTTAGGTACTATTGTGCCTAAAATAGTAAATTTTCGTTCATCTTACTATTTAAGAACTTATAATCAAGTCTTTTTAAAGAAAGATTTTTTACTTGAAAATTTTCAACAGACTTTCCAAGTGCTTCAAGTACTTCCATTTCAATACTGTTTCCTAGATGAAAATAGTAGGATTTATAATCCCGATCCATGCAGTAACATCATTTGGAATTCATTCCATTTGAATTGGTGTTTTCTCCATCATGATTCTTGTGAAGAGGCATGGACAATAATTAGCCTTGGACAATTCCTTTGTGAAAATGTATGTCTATTTAAATACGGATCACGCATAAAAAAATCTGGTCAAATTTTAATTGTTCATGTTGACTCTTTAAGTTTATTAAGATCAGCTAAGCCCCATTTGGTCACTCCAGGAGCAACTGTTCATGGCCATTATGGGGAAACCTTTTATGAAGGAGATACATTAATTACATTTATATATGAAAAATCGAGATCTGGTGACATAACGCAAGGTCTTCCAAAAGTGGAACAAATCTTAGAAGTTCGTTCAATTGATTCAATATCGATGAACCTCGAAAGAAGAGTTGAAGGTTGGGACGAACGTATCCGAAGGATTCTTGGGATCCCCTGGGGATTCTTGATTGGAGCTGAACTAACCATAGCCCAAAGTCGTATCTCTTTGGTTAATAAGATCCAAAAGGTTTATAGATCCCAGGGGGTACAGATCCATAATAGACATATAGAGATTATTGTACGTCAAGTAACATCAAGAGTTTTGGTTTCAGAAGATGGAATGTCTAATGTTTTTTTACCTGGGGAATTCATTGGATTGTTGCGAGCAGAGCGAGCAGGGCGCGTTTTGGACGAAGCGATCTGTTATCGGGCAATCTTATTGGGAATAACGAAATCATCTCTGAATACTCAAAGTTTCATATCCGAAGCGAGTTTTCAAGAAACTGCTCGAGTTTTAGCAAAAGCTGCTCTACGAGGTCGTATTGATTGGTTGAAAGGCCTGAAAGAGAACGTTGTTCTGGGGGGGATTATACCGGTTGGTACCGGATTCAAAAAATTAGTACATCGTTCAAAGCAAGACAAAAGCATTCATTTGAAAATCAAAAGGAAGAATCTATTCGAGTTGGAAATGAGAGATATTTTGTTACACCATAGAGAATTATTTTGTTCTTGTGCCCCAAACACTTTCCATGAGACATCAAACCAATCATTTACGTAATGGTATTTACTAATTCCTAACAAGAGGTTCATTCTTTTTACTTTAACTCTCTGGTCCGATTATGGATTTCGTAATCAATGAAATAAAAAATAATAAAGAATGAAATTCATGGTTTGGGTCGTAGATCAATGGTCAATCACTGGTAGAAGGTTCCGTCGGAACAATTATTTATTTCACAGGGTACTGAATCTCTTTTTAAAAAAAAAAAAGAAAAAGAGAAAGTGTGGGAAAATGGGAAGACGATATTGGAACATCAATTTGGAAGAAATGATGGAAGCAGGAGTTCATTTTGGTCATGGTACTAATAAATGGAATCCTAGAATGGCTCCTTACATCTCTGCAAAGCGTAAAGGTATTCATATTACAAATCTTACTATAACTGCTCGTTTTTTATCAGAAGCCTGCGATTTAGTTTTTGATGCAGCAAGCAGGGGAAAAAAATTCTTAATTGTTGGCACCAAAAAGAAAGCAGCGGATTTAGTAGCATCAGCAGCAATAAGGGCTCGATGTCATTATGTTAATAAAAAATGGCTTGGTGGTATGTTAACGAATTGGTCTACTACAGAAACAAGACTTCAGAAGTTCCGGGACTTAAGAGCAGAACAAAAGATGGGGAAACTCAATCGTCTCCCCAAAGGAGATGCAGCAATGTTGAAGAGAAAGTTATCTACCTTGCAAACATATCTGGGTGGGATCAAATATATGACGGGATTGCCAGATATTGTAATTATCGTTGATCAGCAAGAAGAATATACGGTTCTTCGAGAATGTGTCATTTTGGGTATTCCGACGATTTGTTTAATCGATACAAATTGTGACCCAGATCTTGCAGATCTTTCTATTCCGGCCAACGATGATGCTATAGCTTCGATTCGGTTGATTCTTACCAAATTAGTATCTGCAATTTGTGAGGGCCGTTCCAGTTATATAAAAAATGGTTGATTATCTTATCATTAATCTTATCATTAAGAAGAAGAAGATTAGTTTTTTTTTTGTGAACTCTCTTTGATTGTTACTATTTTGGTTTGCATCTTTTGGAGTTTGAACTATGTTTTGAATATTGAATAATATTGAAAAGATAAAATGATTGGTATTTTTTTTATGTGATTTCTCGGTATCCGAAATATACGATTCATAACTTCAATTCATGAATGAACATAGATGAATTGAGAAAGAGATGGTTGAATCAAAATAATTACTTTTTTGAAGTTCGATTTCTGTTAGAGGACAATATGAATGTTATACCATGTTCCATTAAAACACTTAAAGGGTTATACGATATATCAGGTGTAGAAGTAGGCCAACATTTATATTGGCAAATAGGAGGTTTACAAATTCATGCCCAAGTACTTATCACTTCTTGGGTTGTAATTGCTATCTTATTAGGTTCAGTCATCATAGCTGTTCGGAATCCACAAACCATTCCGACCGACGGTCAGAATTTCTTCGAATATGTCCTTGAATTTATTCAAGACTTGAGCAAAACTCAGATTGGAGAGGAGTATGGTCCTTGGGTTCCATTTATTGGAACGATGTTCCTATTTATTTTTGTTTCTAACTGGTCAGGTGCTCTTTTACCTTGGAAAATCATAAAGTTATCTCATGGGGAGTTAGCTGCGCCCACGAATGATATAAATACTACTGTTGCTTTAGCTTTACCCACGTCAGTGGCATATTTCTATGCGGGTCTTAGCAAAAAAGGATTGGGATATTTCGGGAAATACATTCAACCAACTCCAATACTTTTACCAATTAATATTTTAGAAGATTTCACAAAACCTTTATCTCTTAGTTTTCGACTTTTCGGGAATATATTGGCTGATGAATTAGTGGTTGTTGTTCTTGTTTCTTTAGTGCCTTCAGTAGTTCCTATACCTGTCATGTTTCTTGGATTATTTACAAGTGGATATATCAAGCTCTTATTTTTGCAACTCTGGCTGCGGCTTATATAGGTGAATCCATGGAGGGTCATCATTGACTAACTTTCGAAATAGTCTTTTTTGAAGCTTATCCCAATTTAAGCAATGCGGGGGGTTCAATATAATCCACTGGGTTGGAGAAGAAAATTCAAATAGCTACATGTATGTATATATGAAGAAAGATAGATGATATTCCAGAATCTTCCTAAATAACATATACTTTTATGTAATGCCTATGAGTATAAATCCTTGTGTATGTTTCGAAGAATGGTTACAGAATACAATTTCATAGAATAAAAAGTGCAGGTGATTTACGTTATGGAAGAATAAAAGTATATGTTATTTACTAGTTAGATAGTAATTACCCCTATCTCTTTTTTTCTAGCCCACTGCATTTAGATAGATTCCCATATAAGTCCTTTTTCTATTTTGTCTGTGATTGTGAATTGAATGAAAGAGAAAGAATAGAATAGCTTATAAACAAGTAAACGCAATGACTAAAACCGTATACATATCTATTTACATAAGTTAGAAAGGAAAAACGGCCCGATATATTTTTAGTGATAAAGATCAAAAAAAGAAAAAATAAGTGTAGTAAAGTAAATAGTAAAAGTAGAAGTAGAAAAAGAAGTAGATTAAGTACTAATTCATTGGTTGGTTGTATCATTAACCATTTCTCTTTTTGGTGCGAGGAACTTACCATGAATCCACTTATTTCTGCTGCTTCCGTTATTGCTGCTGGATTGGCTGTAGGGCTTGCTTCTATCGGACCTGGGGTTGGTCAAGGTACTGCTGCGGGCCAAGCTGTAGAAGGTATTGCGAGACAACCAGAAGCAGAGGGTAAAATACGAGGTACTTTATTGCTTAGTCTGGCTTTTATGGAAGCTTTAACAATTTATGGACTGGTCGTGGCATTAGCTCTTTTATTTGCAAATCCTTTTGTTTAATGTTTCATTTCATCGTAGAATAAAAATGTAAAAAAAAAATAATAATAAAAACATAACCATAACTAAGAAATTGGAGAATTCTCAAATTCCATTAATAATAATAAGTGGAGTGATACAAAAAGAACTCTGTTCTTTGTTAGTCCTATCTATAAGGGGAAAGCATATGAAAAATATAACCGATTCGTTTGTTTCCGCGGGGCACTGGCCATCCGCTGGGAGTTTCGAGTTTAATACCGATATTTTAGCAACAAATCCAATAAATCTAAGCGTAGTGCTGGGTGTATTGATTTTTTTTGGAAAGGGAGTGTGTGCGAGTTGTGTATTTCAAGAATAGGTTGGATTTCACCGGCTGCACTTTCTTTATATTTATGTATTATTATTTATAGCAGAAATAGGAACAAAGGGTGCACAATCTCGACGAATTACTTCGGAATTGGATTTCATTCAGAAATCATATGTAAGAACTATAGCATTTCGTGACTAATTGGTAAATGAACTTTGATTCTCTATCAACCAATAATGTTGAGGTCTTTTACATGGTTAAAGATAAATTGTTTGAAGTCCAGGCACAGCATAGCATGGTACTCTTTCTACCGCTACGTAAGTACCGAAATGGTTTAAAAATGATAAAAATAAAAAAGGAATAATTGGGAATTTATCCGATGTAGAACACTCAACATTATGGATAAAATCCCAATTATTCCTTTTTTATTTTTAAGATGGGTATCTTTAACCGAAACGACAATCAGATGTATGATGTATTTGTATAAAATGTCTATTTGTATAAAAAAGAGAATTTTTTGGATGAAAAAAATCGAAATCTCATTCTAATAATAATGAGAATGAAGTAATGAAGTTCAGAATTCTATTCTATTTCTATTCTATTAGAAATTTGATCTAATTTATCATAGAATAGAATAGAATTCTTTTTTCTTTAAAATCTTTTTTTTTTCTTTTTGGAAAGAAGTTGTAAATAAAGAACAAATAAAGAAACAACTTTGCTGACAATTTTTTATTTTTTGTCTGGTCTGAAGAGTCCTCCTAAGATTATGAGATCAGTTTCGATATCTTTGAATACGAACAGAAAAGAGAGGATAGGCTCA